AAATAATATATAGATATAGATAAACTAAAGCAAGTCAAGTTTTTTTTAAGCTTTCGCAAAACGATCACAATTGATACAAGTATATTTTTCAGTAAAGTACTAAATTAGTAATATTCCTAGCTCTAAAGCCCACTCCTTCCCCATACTACAAGCGAAAGAGAAAATGTAAACACTACCATTAAAGCAGCCCAAGCGAGACTTACTATATCCATGTGAATGATGTCCCCTATCTCTATGAAATGAAGGAATTATTCCATTATTGATTCATAATCATAGTGGAATCAATGGTGCAGAGTCAAAATAGGATTCTTACTTACGGCTCTTTATGAAACAATTTCATGAATCCACTCATAAAAAGTTCCTCTATTTCTTATTCAATAGAATTCTATTTCAATAGAAATAATTGGAAAAAAAAAGAAAATAGAATAATAAAAAATCAAATAAAATATAAGATATAAGAAAAAAAGAAGAGCCATTCAACCATTCTGATTAAATTTATGAGCAGCCAATTATTAAATGAATTTTCCATCAGCCTATCTAATCTAATTTCATCGCAGACAGAGTTAGTAGACACTACCTCAATATTAAGAAAGTTATAGTGTAAAATAATTAGGGAGTCTTTCTAATCTTTTTTAGAATCCTTTCTTCAACCTTAGTAGCCAAAATGGAGTGTCTCTTAGGAACCTTTGGATACCAAGATTTCCGACTTCTTACTTTCATAGTTCTGATGCCCAGAAGGAATTCTCACTATTTCTTTTATTTGATTCAATTCAGAATAGCCCAAACCAATCATTAATAAGATTGGGTTGCTTCAGATTTCTTGGTACCTGTTTTAGCCACACTCAGAACCCAGATTTTGAGAAAAAATATGACAGTCTTTTATAGGCCCTACGGAAATCAAGTATCGACAGACCTAGCCCTTGCCTATGCTTTTGCGGGGCAAGAATTCGTCAAGTTCGATCAACAGGATTCCTAAATTCCAAGTATTTTTTTTGTTGATCAGGCGACACCCAGATTCGAACTGGGGATAAAGGATTTGCAGTCCCCCGCCTTACCACTTGGCCATGCCGCCAAAAAATCCCATCCAAAATGGATAAAGAAATAAAGAAATTCTATAAGAAATTAGATTCTATTTATATTATAGAATTCTATATTCTATATATAGAATTCTATTCCTTATATTCTATTTATAATCTATTTCTAATTTATAGAATTCTATTTATTATTATTCTATTTCTATTTCTCTCCTCATTTTGTTTTGATTTGAATTTTTTACTTTCTTAATTTCTTTTATTTTTGGATCTTGAATCCCATTGTACTTATCCTTTTCCAAAAAAGAATTCCTCTTTTTTATTGGATCCTGTTTCTATTCTTTTCTTCGATTGATTTTATCTCAAAACACGCGTCGCTTAAAAACTGACCTTCTCTTTTCACTTTTCTATAGATCTATCGAATCTATAGAAAAGTGAAAAGATTCCCGGCCCCGGTCACAGACTGTAAAATGCAGGGCAATTTAGAATAATTCACTCTTTACTTCATTAACTATTTACTTATTACTCTTTTACTCTTACTTACTTTTCTTACTTTGAATTAGCAAACAGCTCTTCAATTTGTATCTCCATTTGTATTCCCTTAATGGATGCAAAATCCAATTGATTTACGACTAATCATTATCAATTCTAATTATAATAAAATATATGTGTATATGTAAATCCCAGAACAGTGTAAACTCCAGAACATAAATTTTTATACGTGGATACCGAGTCCGGGTCTATTTCTTATGCACATATCCCTATATAGGATCATCGTGCTTGAATATTTCATTGAATATAAATAGAAGATAGACATTATGGTAGAGTGCGACCTAACCTATGTTGCACCAAGTTCAATTATGATAAAAGATGTGATATACGGATAGCTAGATAGCTATATCGGCATGTACTTCCTAAAGATTACTCCTATGACTATATATGTACGCAATTCCATTGTATTTTAGAGATTCTACTACCAAAAAAAATATTTGCGAATTCCTTTTTGAACATTCAATTGCGTGTGCTAAAAAAATGGAAACTCTATGCTGTTCCTGATTCTTCTTTTTTTATCTCATTCATAGAGAGCAGATTGACTCTTGAATTCATTGATTTTCTCTTTTTTTGTACCCTGATCGTAATATCATAATAAAAGAATTAGGTATAAATTGGATCAATTTTGATATCCGATAAAAGACTCCATCAGCCTAAGTGACATAATTTTTCCCAGGAATGCTTTATCAATTTGCATTTCTTTCTATTTGTACCTGGCTCAAGCTCAAATTCGAACTTGCATCGAAAATGAAAATGCCCTCCATTTCTCTGTCTTGCTTCCGTTCATACGTATGATATATATGGATGGAGTTGACTAAAATTTTATGTGATTCAGTAAACAGAATATCCATTCCATCATTGCTAGATCAATCGGTATGGTTCGATGAATAGTGAGCCAAGTCGCCAATAATGGGATT